TTACAATAGAATAAGAAATATACAAATAAAAAAGAGAATAAATCAAAAAATTAAATTCAAATTATATAATCAATATAGATAATATAGTCTATTATCTATCTAATAAGCTAGAAAAATAAGATATCAAATATCAAAGATAGAAAAGATATAAATAATAGAAAATAGATAAATAATTGAATCGAGCTTCGAGTTAAGAAAAACTGAGGAGATTTACTCGGAAACAAATAACATATTTTGTTGGAAGCTCCATTGCAGAGTTCAGGCCTAAACATTAATGGAGAAGCTATGGGAACGATGGAACCTGTGACTACATAGGATTTTTTTTTTGAAAACGAATCAATCCTAATGATTCACTGGTTAGGATGGCGAAATGAACCAAGAAATAAATGAAGGAGGAAAGAGTCAATATTCGCCCGCGAATCCTTTATTGATTTTTATGAAATTTCACAATTTTCTTTATATTTCATATAGCGGATAACTTTTGACATGATTCAATAGAGGTAAAGTAAAATACTTTTTCAATTTTGATATTGATAAAATAAAAAAACATCATATATAAAGAAACATGTCCCAGTTATCTACTTATATATATATATAGCTCCCTATATAACACTATATAACAGTAACAAATTCAATAAAAAAATTCATATTAGTATATTTTTTTGATAGAATGAAATACATAAATACATGTCTATATGTAAGATTATTGAATAATTTAATTCGCGAGGAGCTGGATGAGAAGAAACTCTCATGTCCGGCTCTGCAGTAGAGATGGAATTGAGAAATAACCATCAACTATAACCCCAAAAGAACCAGATTTCGTAAACAACATAGAGGTAGAATGAAGGGAATATCTTGCCGAGGCAAGCATATTTGTTTTGGCAGATACGCTCTTCAGGCACTTGAACCTGCTTGGATCACAGCTAGACAAATAGAAGCAGGGCGAAGAGCAATGACACGATATGCACGTCGTGGTGGAAAGATCTGGGTACGTATCTTTCCTGACAAACCTGTTACAGTAAGACCTACGGAAACACGTATGGGTTCGGGCAAAGGATCCCCCGAATATTGGGTATCCGTTGTGAAACCGGGCCGAATACTTTATGAAATGAGTGGAGTATCAGAAACTGCAGCCAAAGCAGCTATTTCCATAGCTGCATGCAAAATGCCTATACGAACTCAATTTTTTATTTCAGGATAGGTAAACAAAAGTAAAGGAGTATTGAGAATTAAAAAAAAAACCGCAGGTTTCTTTATCTCTGGACAGACAATATTTATTTTTTCCCTTACATTGAAATAAGAGATTCAAATAAAAATGATATGATTCAACCTCAGACCCTTTTGAATGTAGCGGATAACAGTGGAGCTAAAGAATTAATGTGTATTCGAATAATAGGAACTGGTAATCACCGATATGCTCATATTGGTGATGTTATTGTTGCTGTAATCAAAGAAGCAGTGCCCAACATGCCTCTAGAAAGATCAGAAGTAATTCGAGCTGTGATTGTACGCACGTGTAAAGAACTCAAACGTGACAACGGCATGATAATACGATATGATGACAATGCAGCGGTTATCGTTGATCAAGAAGGAAATCCAAAAGGAACTCGGATTTTTGGTGCGATTGCTCGGGAATTGAGACAGTTAAATTTTACTAAAATAGTTTCATTAGCATCCGAAGTATTATAGTATTCTAAAGAATACTAGTAGATAGATAAAAAAGGGATATATTCTTTTTCTATGTAGAGAATATTCAAATATCTTAAATAGATCCGATTGAATGGATTGTGTCTCATGCATATACTTTAAATTTTTGATAATTTAAGAATAAAAAAAAATTAAATAAAACAAAAAAGAAGCATGTTGATTATATAAAAATGAGGAGGCACTAATAACTATAGTTCGTCATGGGTAGGGACATTATTGCCGATATAATAACTTCTATAAGAAATGCTGACATGGATCAAAAGGGAAGAGTTCAAATAGTATCTACTAATATCACTAAAAACATTGTGAAAATACTTTTACGAGAAGGTTTTATTGAAAACGTTCGAAAACATAAAGAAAGTCAAAAAAATTTCTTGGTTTCAACCTTACGACATAGAAAGGCTAGAAAAGGAAAAAAAATAATTTTAAAACGTATAAGTCGACCCGGTCTACGAATCTATTCCAACTATCAACGAATTCCTAAGATTTTAGGCGGAATGGGGATTGTAATTCTTTCTACTTCTCGAGGTATAATGACAGATCGAGAAGCTCGACTAGAAAAAATTGGAGGGGAAATTTTGTGTTATATATGGTGATTCTCTTGGGGCACCCCAATTTTCTCTCGAACTTACTTTTTGTAAAATAGAGAGAAGAAGTGAATTATAGAACTCTTCCTCTATTAGTTGATACTTAAAGGGGGGTTCCTTGGAATGAAAGAACAAAAACTGATTCATGAGGGTTTAATTACTGAATCACTTCCCAATGGTATGTTCCGAGTTCGGTTAGATAATCA